ATAATGTCCAACTTAGAATTGTCAATTATATCCTTTACGGAAACGGAAAGTCAATTCGTGGAATTTTTCACACAAGTATTCAATTAGTTCGGACTTGCTTAGTATTGAATTGGGACCAAGAAAAAAATGGTTCTATAGAAGAAGTTCATGCTTCTCTTGTTGAGGTAAGGGCAAATGATCTGATTCAAAATTTCATAAAAATTGAGTTAGTAAAGTCTAGTCTTTCATATGCCGAAAAAAGGTATGATACGGCGGGTTCGGGATTGATCCCCGATAATGGATTAGATTGCACCAATATCAACCCCTTTTTTTCGAAAGTGAAGATTCCAGTAGTTACTCAGCATCAAGCAACTATTGGTACATTGTTGAATCAAAATAAGACTTTGATAATTTTGTCATCATTCAATTGTTCTCGAGTTGGCCCATGTCCATTCAATGGTTCGAAATATAACATCACGGCAAAAGAATTGAATCCCATAATTCTAATTAGGGATTTGTTGGGTCCCCTAGGTACTATTGTATCTAAAATAGTGAACTTTTATTCAGCTTACTATTTAATAACTCATAATCAGATCTTGGTAAACAAATATTGGATACTTGATAATTTGAAAGCGACTTTCCAAGTACTTGAAGTACTTAAATACTGTTTAATAGATGAAAATAGAAGGATTTATAATCCCAACCCATGCAATACCATCATTTTGAATCCGTCCCATTTGAATTGGTGCTTTTTACATCACAATTATTGTGAAGAAACATCCACAATAATTAGCATTGGACAATTTATTTGTGAAAATCTATGTCTAGTTAAATATGGGACACATATAAAAAAATCTGGTCAAATTTTAATTGTTCATGTTGATTCCTTAGTTATAAGATCGGCTAAGCCGTATTTGGCTACTCCAGGAGCGACTGTTCACGGACATTACGGAGAAACCCTTTCTGAAGGAGATACATTAGTTACATTTATATATGAAAAATCCCGATCTGGTGACATAACGCAGGGACTTCCAAAAGTAGAGCAAATTTTAGAAGTGCGTTCGATTGGTTCAATATCGATGAACCTTGAAAGGAGAGTCGAAGGTTGGAACGAACGTATACCAAGAATTCTTGGAATTCCTTGGGGATTCTTAATTGGAGCTGAGCTAACTATAGCCCAAAGCCATATCTCTTTGGTTAATAAGATCCAAAAGGTTTATCGATCTCAAGGGGTGCAGATTCATAATAGACATCTAGAGATTATTGTACGACAAGTAACATCAAAAGTGTTAGTTTCAGAAGACGGAATGTCTAATGTTTTTTCGCCTGGAGAATTAATCGGATTGCTGCGAGCAGAACGAGCAGGGCGTGCTTTAGACGAAGCGATCTGTTATCGGGCAATTTTATTAGGAATAACGAGGGCGTCTCTGAATACTCAAAGCTTCATATCTGAAGCAAGTTTTCAAGAAACTGCTAGAGTTTTAGCAAAAGCTGCTCTACGGGGACGTATTGATTGGTTGAAGGGTCTGAAAGAAAATGTAGTTCTGGGGGGAATTATCCCTATCGGTACCGGATTTAAAAAATTAGTGCACCGTTCAAGGCAAGACAAAAATATTCATTTTGAAATAAAAAAGAAAAATGTATTCAAGTTGGAAATGAGAGATATTTTGTTACACCATCGAGAATTTTTTTGTTCTTGTAGCCCAAAGAATTTCCATGACACATTAGAAAATTCATTTACGCGATTTCATAATTCCTAAGCAGAGATTTTTTCTTTTTCCTTTCTAGTTTTGTTAAGTAAAAAAATGAAGTAAGTAATAAAAAAAAATGAATGGTTCGGACTATGTATCAATGGTTAACCTCGTTATAAGGTTCCGTAGGAACAATTAGTTATTTCTAAAAAAAAAAGAGAAAGCGCGGGAAAAATGACAAGAAGGTATTGGAACATCCATTTGGAAGAGATGATGGGGTCGGGAGTTCATTTTGATCATGGTACTAAGAAATGGAATCCTAGAATGGCCCCTTACATTTCTGCAAAGCGTAAAGGTATTCATATTACAAATCTTACTAGAACTGCTCGTTTTTTATCAGAAGCCTGTGATTTAGTTTTTGATGCAGCAAGTCGAGGAAAACCTTTTTAATGGTTGCTACCAACTGCCTAAAAGAGATGCAGCAATGTTGAAGAGAAAATTATCGACTTTGCAAACATATCTGGGTGGGATCAAATATCTGACTGGGTTGTCCGATATTGTAATCATCGTTGATCAGCAATATACAGCTCTTCGAGAATGTGTCATTTTTGGAATTCCAACAATTTGTTTAATAAATACAAATTGTGACCCGTATCTTGCAGATATTTCGATTCCAATCAACGATGACGTTATAGCTTCAATCCGATTGATTCTTAATAAATTAGTATCCGCAATTTGTGAGGGTCGTTCTAGCTATATAAGAAGTCATTGATTATGATTATGTTATGATTAAGAATAATAAGATTAGTTAATTATTTTGATTTCTTAGATTGGTTACTATTCTTGTCTTGCATTTTTAAAAAGAGAAGAGATAAAATGGGGTATTATGTTATGTGATTTCTTGGTATTTTATATATACGATTAATGATGAAAGTAGATAAGTTGAAAAAGAGATGGTTGAATCAAAATAATTTTTTTAGTTTGATTTCTGTCAGAGGGCAATATGAATGTTATACCATGTTCCATTAAAACACTCAAAGGATTCTACGATATATCAGGTGTAGAAGTAGGCCAACATTTATATTGGCAAATAGGAGGTTTACAAATTCATGCTCAAGTACTTATCACTTCTTGGGTAGTAATTGCTATCTTATTAGGGTCAGTTATCATAACTGTTCGGAATCCACAAACTATTCCTACCGACGGGCAGAATTTCTTTGAATATGTTCTTGAATTTATTCGAGACTTGAGTAAAACTCAGATTGGAGAAGAATATGGGCCTTGGGTTCCCTTTATTGGAACCATGTTCTTATTTATTTTTGTTTCTAATTGGTCTGGTGCTCTTTTACCTTGGAAAATCATACAGTTACCTCATGGAGAGTTGGCTGCCCCCACGAATGATATAAATACTACTGTTGCTTTAGCTTTACTCACGTCCGTGGCATATTTTTATGCGGGTCTTACCAAAAAAGGATTGGCTTATTTTGGAAAATACATTCAACCAACTCCAATCCTTTTACCAATTAACATCCTAGAAGATTTCACAAAACCTTTATCTCTGAGTTTTCGACTTTTCGGAAATATATTGGCGGATGAATTAGTAGTTGTTGTTCTTGTTTCTTTAGTACCTTCAGTAGTTCCTATCCCTGTCATGTTTCTTGGATTATTTACAAGCGGTATTCAAGCTCTCATTTTTGCAACTTTAGCCGCGGCTTATATAGGGGAATCCATGGAGGGTCATCATTGATTAGTTTTCAAAAGAGTCTTCTTTTTTTAAGCTTACCCTGACTGAGGCAATGGCAATGCATGGTTCAAGAAAATATACTTGGTTCGGTAACATATACATATATAGATATAAATAAGAAATCCATATGTATATATGACTAGAGTTCTAAGAGGAAAGATAGACGATATTACGAAGGATGGGTTAGGGAGATCACACTAGATATATGTCTATATGTAATGTCTATAAGTCCAGCTACAGTTCCTGTATATTTTTCGACGAATTATTCTTGAATCTGATTCAATAAAAAATGCGGGCGGTTTCCGTTATGAAAGAAACAAATGTATATGTGATAGTAGATATATATTAGTTATATAGGGTTTATCCCTATCTATATATTTTTTTTCGAAGTTTTAGTTACTTCGATTCGATATTTTTTAGTGATCAAATAAGTAAGAATTCCTTGGTTGATTGTATCATTAACCATTTTTTTTTGGTGCGAGGAACCTATCATCATGAATCCACTGATTTCTGCCGCTTCCGTTATTGCTGCTGGATTGGCCGTAGGGCTTGCTTCTATTGGACCTGGAGTTGGTCAAGGTACTGCTGCAGGCCAAGCCGTAGAAGGTATTGCGAGACAACCAGAAGCAGAAGGAAAAATAAGAGGCACCTTATTGCTTAGTCTAGCTTTTATGGAAGCTTTAACCATTTATGGGCTCGTTGTGGCATTAGCACTTTTATTTGCAAATCCTTTTGTTTAATTTCATCCTAGAACGAAAATGTAAAAAAGTGCATTACACACTTTTTCTTATTTTATTAATTCGTTGCGGTTTGCTTCTGTGAATTATATCACTACTTTACTCCTACAATTATGTATTTGTTGGAACAATACCCCGGGAAAGACTGATTTGAGGATGACGAATTAGTGGATTTGCTCGCTTTATTCCTTCCCGTCCTTCGGTTAGTACGATGGAATTTTTACTTTCTTTCTTTTTAGGAAGTGTTTGAACAGGGGAAATATTTTGCAATTTCTACAAGACCTAGGACCCAACTTAATAAGTATCTTATCGGAAACTTAAAACAAAGAAAAAAATTAAGAAAAAGAAATCGATCAAAAAAGGGCAAGTCAAGTGATACAAAAAGAACTCTGTTCTTTGTTAGTCCTATCTATAAGAGGAGAGCATATGAAAAATGTAACCGATTCTTTCGTTTCCTTAGGCCACTGGCCATCCGCCGGGAGTTTCGGGTTTAATACCGATATTTTAGCAACAAATCTAATAAATCTAAGTGTAGTGCTTGGTGTATTGATTTTTTTTGGAAAGGGAGTGTGTGCGAGTTGTATATTTCAAGAATAGGTTGGACCCAACCGGCTGCACTTTATTTATTTGTGTTATTTATATACATATTTTTTTTTTAGAATAAGATAAATAGGAAAAAAGTGTACAATCTCGACGAATTCCTTCTGAATAAATTAATAAATCATATGTAAGAATCATAGCATTTCGTTCTTTATTGGTAAGTCAACTTTGATTCTCTATCAACCAATAAAGTGAGACCATTAACATGGTTAAAGCTAAACTGTTTGAAGTCCGGGCACAACATGGTAC